TGTATCCGGAATTATGTACAAAAAAACATGAGAATATTCTCGGGTGTTGAGGGAATTGCACGTATCGAGATTCAAAAAAGAATTGATCTTATTCAAGTGATAATCTTTATGGGATTCCCAAAGTTATTAATAGAAGGTGGGTCTCGAAAAATCGAAGAATTACAGATGAATGTACAAAAAGAATTAAATTGTGTGAACCGAAAACTCAACATTGCTATTACAAGAATAGGAAACCCTTATGGACACCCTAATATTCTCGCCGAATTTATAGCCGGACAATTAAAGAATAGAGTTTCATTTCGCAAAGCAATGAAAAAAGCCATTGAATTAACTGAACAGGCGGGTACAAAGGGAATTCAAGTACAAATTGCCGGGCGTATAGACGGAAAAGAAATTGCACGTGTAGAATGGATCAGAGAAGGGAGGGTTCCTCTACAAACCATTCGAGCTAAAATTGATTATTGTTGCTATCCAGTTCGAACTATCTATGGGGTATTAGGCATCAAAATTTGGATATTTGTAGACGAGCAATAATAAGCTAAGCCCTTACTCAACTTGTGTTTACGTTTTATTCAATGATAAACCAAGAACTGATCAATCAGTCTTTTTCGGTTAAATCAAAAATGAGCAATTCTATAAGGTTAAATAAAAATGAAATTAATCATTTGAGATAATTGCTATGCTTAGTGTGCGACTCGTCGGTTTTTTTAAGGTTAGGATTAAAACCAAAAAGGATCAGTCCATACATAATCTGAACTAATAATTATAAAACTAATAACCAACTCATCGCTTCGCATTATCTGGATCGAAAAAACCAACCAGGCAAGATATGTTATATTGGTCATATCATTGTAGCAACTGAAATCTTTTTTGCATAAAAAAAAAAACAATCCGATTATGAGTTGTGAAGCAATAAAAGTATGCGGATAAATGGAAGGGTGAAAGAAAGAGAGAAAAAGAATATGAATGATATATGATTCCAATATGTAAGGTCTGTGGGTCATCTCATAAAGGGTAGTGTAATAAAGCATTAAGACTGATGGATTCATAATTAGATAAATCTGTTCATCGAACAAAAAAGGCAAGAGCCCCGAGACAATAAAGACTGAGAATATTGACTCAAGAACAAATTTTATTAAGGGCTCCATTGTACAATTAAGACCTAACCATTAATCGAGAGGCGATGGGAACGAGGGAACCCGTGAATACATAATATTCTATTGAAAACGAATCCTAATAATTCATTGGGTAGGATGGCGGAAGGAACCCAAGACCAATCCATTTATTATCCGAGGTCGGTTCATGGGCTAACTAACCCGAGAACCGAAACACGTATAAAAAGAGTAAATATTCGCCCGCGAACGTTTCTATTTTATTATATTTCTAAATCGAATACTAGATAAAAAAAAAAGAAAAGGCAAAACAAAATAAAGATTTAGTATAACCTTATAATAAAAGAAAAAATAACAAAACGAGATTCTATTATCTATAATTTGATAGAAAAACTATCATAAAAAAAATTATTCTAGAATCTCTCAAGAGTTTAGTTTTCTATCAAAAGAAGATATACAAATTTTAAAAATTTATAATAGATTGATTAAATTAAATCTCAAAGAATTCCATGATTCAATCTATTTTTCAGTAACTACATGTATATTTTTTTGAATCGTTTGATTCGCGAGGAGCTGGATGAGAAGAAACTCTCATGTCCGGTTCTGGAGTAGAGATGGAATTGAGAAATAACCATCAACTATAACCCCAAAAGAACCAGATTTCGTAAACATCATAGAGGAAGAATGAAAGGAAAATCTTATCGAGGCAATCGTATTTGCTTCGGTAGATACGCTATTCAGGCACTTGAACCCGCTTGGATCACATCTAGACAAATCGAAGCGGGACGAAGGGCAATGACACGAAATGCACGACGCGGCGGAAAAATATGGGTACGTATATTTCCAGACAAACCCGTTACACTAAGACCCACAGAAACACGTATGGGTTCAGGGAAAGGATCCCCCGAATATTGGGTAGCTGTTGTTAAACCAGGTAGAATACTTTATGAAATGGGTGGAGTAGCCGAAAATATAGCCAGAAAAGCTATTTCAATAGCGGCGTCCAAAATGCCTATACGAACCCAATTCATTACTTCAGGATAGAAATGTAGAATCAAATCAAAGGAAAGCGGTCTTTGTTTGAGATGAAAAAAAAAAACAATTGCAATTGCAGATTTCTTTTTTTTTGGACAAAGAATATTTCTTTTTTTTTTACTTCGCCCTTTGCATTGAAAGAAAAGATTCAAAAATAATATGATTCAACCTCAAACCCTTTTGAATGTAGCAGATAACAGTGGAGCCCGAGAATTGATGTGTATTCGAATCATAGGGGCTAGTAATCGACGATATGCTCATATTGGTGACGTTATTGTTGCTGTAATCAAGAAAGCCATCCCAAATACACCTCTAGAAAGATCAGAAGTGATCAGAGCTGTAATTGTACGTACTTGTAAAGAACTCAAACGAGAAAACGGTATGATAATACGGTATGATGACAATGCTGCGGTTGTTATTGATCAAGAAGGAAATCCAAAAGGAACTCGAATTTTTGGTGCGATTGCCCGAGAATTGAGACAGTTAAATTTCACTAAAATAATTTCATTAGCACCTGAAGTATTATAAAATGAGACCGTGAGATAGTTATAGTATTTGAATGAAATTAATTAGTAGATTGTGTATCACGCATATACCTTTTAAAATTCATAACTATTTAATAAAATTAATAAAAAAAGCATGTTGATTAGATCAAAATTCAAAGTAACCAATAATTTTCGTTTATCATGGGTAAGGACACTATTGCTAACATAATAACCTCTATTCGGAATGCTGACATGAATAGAAAAGGAATGGTTCGAATACCATCTACTAATATCACCGAAAACATTGTTAAAATACTTTTACGAGAAGGTTTTATTGAAAACGTAAGGAAACATCGGGAAAGCAACAAGGATTTTTGGGTTTTAACCCTACGACATAGAAGAAATAGGAAAGGACCATATAAAACGATTTTAAATTTAAAACGGATCAGTCGACCGGGTCTCCGAATCTATTCGAACTATCAACGAATTCCTAGAATTTTAGGCGGAATGGGCATTGTAATTCTTTCTACTTCTCGGGGTATAATGACAGACCGAGAAGCTCGACTACAGGGAATCGGCGGAGAAATTTTGTGTTATATATGGTAATCTTTATGATATTCGAATTATACACAGAACTTCCCTATTATTTGTAAAAAAAAAAAGAGAGAAGAAGTGGGTTTCTAATACCACTCCTCCGTCATTAATTGATACTTCGAAAGGGGTTTCATCTGGAATGAAAGAACAAAACGGGATTTTTGAGGGTTTAATTATTGAATCACTTCCTAATGGTATGTTTGGGGTTTGTTTAGATAATGAGGATCCAATTATAAGTTACGTAAGGATTCGACATAGTTTTATCCATATACTAGGTCATATAGAGTGAAAATAGCAGTAAGTTGTTACGATTCAACCAGAACCAGAGGGCGTATAATTTAGAGACTACGAAACAAAGATTCGAATGATTAGGTGAAGGAATCTTTTCACTTGCAATATTCTTTTTTTGTAGGGATACAATTCTAAATAGAAAATTTCAAGAAACTTATTTTCTTCCAATAAGTAGATTCGGAATTAAGGTAAGGAATTACAAATATGAAAATAAGGGCCTCCATTCGGAAAATTTGTGAAAAATGTCGACTGATCCGTAGGCGGAGACGAATTATGGTAATTTGTTCCAATCCGAGACATAAACAAAGACAAGGATAATCTTTATAAAAAAAGGACCCCTAAAGGCCACTCACGATATACACATAAAAAGAAATAAAGGATCCGTTTTGACATGAAATGGATATATCCATATATCTCTGACTTAGATTTATGAGATGATAAAATATGGCAAAACCCATACCAAGAATCGGTTCACGTAGAAATGGACGTATTAGCTCACGTAAAAGTACGCGTAGAATACCAAAAGGCGTTATTCATGTTCAAGCAAGTTTCAACAATACAATTGTGACTGTTACAGATGTACGGGGTCGGGTAATTTCTTGGTCCTCCGCCGGTACTTGTGGATTCAAAGGTACAAGAAGAGGGACACCATTTGCCGCTCAAACCGCAGCAGGAAATGCTATTCGGGCAGTAGTGGATCAGGGTATGCAACGAGCAGAAGTCATGATAAAGGGCCCCGGTCTCGGAAGAGATGCAGCATTAAGAGCTATTCGTAGAAGCGGTATACTCTTAAGTTTCATAAGGGATGTAACCCCTATGCCACATAATGGCTGTAGGCCCCCTAAAAAACGACGTGTGTAAAAATAAACATTGAAGAGAAATTTCAAGAGAAATAAATAATTCAATGATTTGATCAAAAAATATTACTATGGTTCGAGAGAAAATAAGAGTATCGACTCGGACACTAAAGTGGAAGTGTGTTGAATCAAGAGCAGACAGTAAGCGTCTTTATTATGGACGCTTTATTCTGTCTCCACTTATGAAGGGTCAAGCCGATACTATAGGCATTGCGATGCGAAAAGCTTTGCTTGGAGAAATAGAGGGAACATGTATTACACGTGCAAAATCTGAAAAAATACCACATGAATACTCTACCATAGTCGGTATTCAAGAATCAGTACATGAAATTTTAATGAATTTGAAAGAAATTGTATTGAGAAGTAATCTGTATGGAACTCGTGATGCGTCTATTTGTGTCAAAGGTCCGGGATGTGTAACTGCTCAAGACATCATCTTACCACCTTCGGTGGAAATCGTTGATAATACACAGCATATAGCTAACCTAACGGAGCCAATTAATTTGTGTATTGAATTAAAGATTGAGAGGAATCGCGGATATCGTATACAAACGCCAAATAATTTTCAAGACGCAAGTTATCCTATAGATGCTGTATTCATGCCTGTTCGAAATGCGAATCATAGT